GACCTATCACAAGAATATTTCTTTTATTGGGACGATAACTCTGAAAAGACAGATTTCCCATCTTTTCTCTCACCTCGGGAGAAATACGATCGGGGGGGGCTAACTCGAATCCCTCGGGTAAAATAAGAACAGCCCCTACATTCAAAGCCCCCTTTTTACCATTAGCAAGAACTTGTTTCAGTTGCATATCATAAGGGATTCGAACAACTGCTTCAAATACAGTATCAGGAAGCACGGCTTGCGGAACTTCAATATCCACGGGCTTATTAGCTAAATGGCAATTGGCACATACAATTCGTCCAGTTGCTTCTCGTGGGTTTTCATAACCCTGCTGCGCAAAAATGGGATATGCATTTGAAATAGATGCCCGAGTTATTACATATATCATGATCGATACAGAAATCGATTGAGTCATCTGTTCCTTTACCCAAGAAAAAGTATTTCTATTTTGCATGTCCAATCATTGATCCCGGAATTTCTACAATAAATTAGATAGGTAGCTAGTATAGTTCCCTATACACGAGTCTGTCATTGTACTGGGATAATTGTACTGGAATATAGGACGAATACCTTGAAGAGCTAGAAGTATAAAGAATTAAGTAAGATTGAAAATGCTTTCTTTATATACGAAGAAAGATTCTGATTTGATTGATATCAGGAGATCAAATGAGTTCTTCATTCATTCATTGAATGATAAATAACTACAAGTGAAGGAGATACACGATTTAAATAATAGAAGATCCAATATTTCACAATTGTATCTAAAATAACTGGAAAAGTGGAAACAAGACTAGATATAATTTGATCGTTATGAACCAATCCAAAATCGTTGTAGACCGAACCAATCATTAGTTCCCAACCATGGGTCGAATGAAATCCGATCCATAAATCGGTAACTAAAAGAATCAAAAAAGCTTTTATTGTGTCACTTAAGTTATAGAGGAATTCCTGAATCCAAGAATTAAGAATGACAAGTTCTTCATTACCCAGAATAAAATAACCACTTAGAATAGCGAAACAAATTATATTTGTCGAGAAATCCAAAATGATATGGAGATGATATTCATTGTGTGTTTTGACCAATTGTATCGTTTCCTTGTGTATTCCTATACGAAGTTTTTGTATATGCGTTTCCGGGTACTCCTTTATCATTTCATCCAAGAGGAATAGTTCTTCCAATTCTATGAATCTTTCTAGAACGTTTTTCTCTTGAATATCATTCAAAAAAGTTTCGGATTTCCCGGTATTCCACCAATTAGTAACCCAAGGTTCCAGACATTTATTAAATGAGAGAGAGACCCACCAGGGCAAAAATATTATGGATGAAATATATGGGAGGGAGACCCAGGCTTTCTTTTTTTTTTTCATTTTTATCCTAAAAGGACCCTTATTCTATTTCTATATTCCTTTCCTTCTAGATCCTAGATCTAAATTATTACACAAAAATAGGAAATAGACCCATGGGTTCAATACCTTTTTATAGAACTCGTATCGTACTTCAGAGAAATATCAGATAGAGTCGACGGTTGTATTAAAAATAAAAAGGAAATTAGCAAGTTTTTTTCCATTTTTTCTTCAGTTCATTTCAAAATACTTCAATTGGTACGCGCAAGAAATAGGCCAATTCGGCAGCTTTTTGTTCAATTTCTCGTGGAGTAAAATACTCATCAGTACGAGTCAAGGGAATGGCTCCTTGGCCTCTGATTTCCATATAAAGGACACGACGAGGATAAAGACCCTCTTTAACCTCCATTCTGATTGATTGTATATCTCTCATAAGTAAGCGAAGGAAGATGCGACGATTTATTCCAGGAAATCCCCAACGAAAAATACACACTATTCCTTCTTTTCTATCGAATCTGTCATAACCACTACCTACATTCCATGAAATTGTGCACCACAAATAGGAGCTAATGAATAGACCTGCGATCCCATAGAAAGACATCACGATCCCTTGTGGAAAAAAAATAATTTGCTGAGATGGAAATACGGATATCAGATTCCTACCAAGATAACTGGAAGTTCCAACCACTAAGAATCCTAGTGAACCTAAAAAAAGGATACAGGCCCAGAAAAAATTACTTGTTTTTCGAGACCCCATTATAAGTTCTATCCATATATGTTCTGATCGCCAATTCATACTCTACTAGATCCAGTTGCATTCGATTGGAATTGAGAGAATAACCCAAATGAATTTTACTTTCTTGATCCCGAAGTAACTTTCATTAACTAGCACTATTCTGATGTAAACCGTTAGAAGTAATTTGTTAGATACATTGACTTTCCATTTAAATAAAATATTCGCCGATCCATTTTTAATTTAACCAGCTATACCTGCATATACATGCATTTATGCGGATATCATGTATCCGCATAAATGCATAATAGTTCTTTCATTTGTGTTCGTAAAGAGTCACATATCGTACCATATTACACTAAATAAATATCTGTATTATGATCCAGTGTTGAAATAAATTGATGAGATTTGGTCCCATCGGATCTAGACAATCTTATTTTTTTGGATATGAAGAGATAAAGAAGCCATTGCAATTGCCGGAAATACTAGGCCCACTAAAGGCACAAAAATAGAGGGTAAGTTGAGATCTGTCATAGAATGGGTGCCTCGATTTAATATTTCTATCTATTAGAAAGAGAAAGATATCTTATGATATGATAAGTATATCTATCCTAAGTATATATCATAAACTGTATTATATTTATAATATTATTTATTATATATAAAAATATAATTATATTATAATTTATAATTATTTATTAATAATTATATTATTATTTATAATTATTTATTAATAATTTATTAAATAAAAAAAATTAATATTTAGAAATTAATATTTATAAGAAATTAATATTTATAAGTAGTTAATAAGTAGTTAATAAGAAGTAGTTAATAAGTGCAAGGAATGTAGAACTAAATAAGATAAGTGTACCTATTCATCTTTCTACACGAATATGTATGATAATTCGCTTTATTAATAAATTTTATTATTCTTTTCCCATCCTTATTTCTTTCTATCTTTCTAATCTAATAAGGAGTTTATTATGAAAATAAAAGATTTTATTAGGAGTTTGCGACTCTAACTAATTCGATCCATCCAACAAACGGGGATTCATAGTAAAAAATGGGGGTTATCGATAGATATAGAAATAACTTCTATTCTCTATTTTATATTTATTTCTTTTTATTTTGATTTCGATATTTTTTTTTATTGTCTATATTAATACGTAAGAAGGCCAGATAATTTTTTTTTTGATTTTCCCTAATTCTAATTCCTCGGAGGGAGAAATTCACTTTTTTATCCTGTTGATAGAAGGTTCGTGATTACTAATCATGAATAGAGGTAGGATAAAAAAATAGATCTGGAGGAAAAACGAAAAAGTAATTACCCGAAACTTCTAACTCTTATTACAAGTAGAACTTATGTCATCAAAGAAAACACCATCCTTTTTCGTTTTTTTTGATTACGATGAACTAAATATTTGTTCGCTACAAATAACTGAATTTAGTACTATACTTTATTCATTTTTTGAATTTTGATTCAAGGGAAAGAAACCGTGGAGCTGAAATAACTCACTCAGAACACCTTTTAAAGGATTACGTGGTACAATTGGGTCAAATAAGCCTTTATGGAATAAATACTCAGCCACTTGTGAACCATCGGGTACTGTCTTATTCAATGTTTGTTCAATTACTCTTTTGCCCGCAAATGCAATGTAGGCATTAGGTTCAGCAACAATGACATCTCCCAACATACCAAAACTGGCTGTTACTCCACCGGTTGTAGGAGATGTAAGGATTGATACATAGAATAATTTTTTATTTGATTGATAATTATATGAAGCGGAAGATATTTTAGCCATTTGCATCAAACTCAAACTTCCTTCTTGCATGCGCGCTCCTCCAGAAGCACACACAATAATGACAGGTAGAGATCGATTAGTAGCATACTCGATCAAACGGGTGATTTTCTCGCCTACTACAGATCCCATACTACCTCCCATGAACTTAAAATCCATAACTCCAATTGCTATGGGAATACCATTTAGTTGACCTATGCCTGTTTGAACAGCTTCAGTTAAACCTGTCTTTCTTTGATAAGAATCGATATGATCTCCATAGGGTTTCCCCTCTGAATTAAATTCAATGGGGTCCATAGAGACCATATCTTCATCCATAGGATCCCAAGTCCCCGGATCAATCGAAAGTTCGATTCTATCTGAACTGCTCATTTTCAAATGATATCCACACTGTTCACAAATATTCATTTTTGACCTAAAAAGTTTTTTATAATTTAATCCATAACAATTTTCGCATTGAATCCATAAATGTCCGTATTCTTTTTTTCTACCGAAATCATTAGATCTTCTTCTTATATTGAAATCACTGCCATTTTTACTAGTTCTTATACCAGAACTCCCACTTTCACTACCAGTTCCATTTTCAGTACAAATGAAACTATAAATGTAACTGTCACTGTAATTGTCGGTACCACCCGAAATGGAACTATTAATACTGACTTCAAAACGAAGATAATTATCAATGCAACTATTAATGTGATTATTCCAACTAGATTGAGTATCATATATGTAATGATAATAGTTGTGATTGTTTCTCTTAGACCCATTATTTAAATAACTAGAAAAAAAACTTTCTAGTTCACTCAGAAAAGAACTATCATTGTCAATCTCAAAAATCTGATTTTCAATATCAAAACATACAGAAAAACTGTCACCATTACTACCCCTAACTAAAAAAGTGTCATCAGAGATCAAACTCCAAATATCCCCGATATCAAATAAATAATCAACATTTCTGAAACTATAACTGTCACTATCACTCCGACTAGGAATGTTTTTCTCCGTACTATTTAGAATGGGTTCTTCACTTCCACTGGTATGTCCAATAGCATCAAGACTATCCATTGATTTATTTAGTCCACACCTATGTTCTAACTTATCATTAGACAACATCGAATTGAACC